ATTATTAATAAAATTGCAATTGCAAATCGTAAATCTGCTAATGATCTAAAAAATCGTTGTTTCATAACTAAAAGTCATCATAAATAAATAGAGTTATCAGAAGCTAAACGAATTCTGCCAGATGTCGCCCAACTTTGTAATTTTTTGGTTTGATTACTTTCTAATTGAGCCAATGGAATTAATTCATTTAATGCAAAGCAAATATCATCGGTTGTAAATTCACGTTCTTCATAAAAGGCATGATACATTGCTTCAATAATACTTTGCTTAATTTCAGCGCCGGAAAAAGATTCTGAAAGTTGCGCCAGTTTCTGATAATCAAAAGATTCCCAACTATTTGGCCGAAATTCTTGAATATGGATTTTAAAAATTTGTTCTCTTTCCTGTTTTTGAGGTAAATCCAAAAAGAAAATTTCATCAAACCTTCCTTTTCGAATAATCTCTAAAGGTAAGCGGTCAACATTATTTGCTGTTGCCACTACAAAAACTGGTTTTGTTTTTTCGGATAACCAACTAATAAAAGTAGCCAAAACACGATTGCTCGTACCACTATCTCCATTACTTTCATTAATACTAAAAGCTTTATCAATTTCATCAATCCATAGAATACAAGGAGCTAAAGTTTCAGAAACTTCAATCATTTGTCGTAACCGCGATTCGGATTCACCAACAATTCCTCCAAACAATTTACCAACATCAAGTTTTAGGAGTGGTAATTGCCATTCCGTTGCAATTGCTTTTGCTGTTAAAGATTTTCCCGTTCCTTGTATACCTACAAGAAGTAACCCACGAGGAGTTGGAAGTCCATAATTAGAAGCTTGAATTCCAAATGAAGTTTTTCGTTTTTTTAACCAATCTTTTAAATTTTTTACACCACCAATACTAGTAATTTTTTCATTTGCTGGCCAATATTCCAAAATTTCTGTTTGGCTAATTATTTGTTTTTTTTCATTTAAAAGAATTTTGATACTATTTTCATCAATCGTTTTATATGTTGCAATAATTTTTGAAAGTACACGACGAATCCGTTCTAAAGATAAACCCTGACACGCTTGAGTTAAACTTTCAAAAAGATTAGGATTAATTTCAATATTCAAAGATTCAACTAATCGTGTTAATTCTTGATTTATTTCCTTTTTAACTGGTAACTGAAATTGTAATACTGTAACTAAATCTTGTAACTCTTTTGGAATATTAAATTCTGAACCAATAATAATAATTGTTTTTGGTTGTAGTTTTAACAATCGTCCAATATTTTTTAGTTTTCTAGAAATTGAAACATCATTCAAAAATCGATTGAAATCTTTTAATAAAAAAATTGCGGGGGTTTCTGCAGTTAATCGTTCCACTAACTCTAAAGCTTGTAATGGGTTTCGTTTTGCAAACCCTTCGTTATTGGGATTATTAGTATATCCATCTACAAAATCCCAACTATAAATACTTCGATTTAAATTTGTTTTAATATGTTTTCGAATAACATACTCTACTCGATCTTCTTCTATTGTATTTATAAAAATAATAGGATAACGCGCTTTTAATAATAGTGTCAGTTCATCATTAAATTTCATAAATAAGTGTTTTGAAAAATAAGTTACTAAAATATTATTATATTAATTATAACTAAAAAATTATCTATTATTAGAGTGAACAAAACTGTTTACTTCTAATAATAGGTAGAACTTAAAATATTAGTGGTTTAATGCTAATTTTTTACGTCCTTTTTTACGACGATTCTTAAGTACTTTACGTCCAGTTGGTGTTGCCATTCGAGCGCGGAAGCCTGATAATCTTAAAATTGACGCTCGGCTTTTATTTGATAATGTTCGTTTTGTCATAATTCACTATTTTGAGTTTAAATATTTTAAATAAAATTTATTAATTGAATCAAAGAAGAAGAAAAGATATTTAAATAATACTTGATCGAATCAGATCATAAATTACTAAATGTCTTGTAATTTGAGTTCTTCGTTTAAAGAATTCATAAGCTTCATCTTTATATTCAAATAAAGGATTTCGTTGTCCATAACTTCTCCAACCAACAGCATCACGTAAAAGAGCCATTTTTTGTAAATGTTCTTTCCATTCAGTATCAATATAAATTAGAATCAGAGTTCGTTCCAATGCTCGAATAATACCTAAATGACGAATTTCTAATTCTAAAACTTTGGTTTCATAACATAGCCAAAATTCTTGGAAAAGGTATGTTTTTAACTCAACCATATCAAAGTTATCTAAATTATCCTTAAATTTATTAAGGACAAAGAAATTTTGACCAAATAAATTTTCTAATCTTAAAATAACTTCAGAAAGACTTAATTGATTCTTTTCAAGTTTTGTTAAGATTTCTGTAATAATTTGTTCACCATCCGCTAAGAGTTTTGTTTGAACCGATGCACTTTCCAAAATCTTTCGACGTTCAAAATAAATAACTTTTCGTTGTTTATTTAAAATCTCGTCATATTCAAATAAGTTTTTTCTTGAATCATACGTTAATTCTTCAAGTCTTTGTTGAGCAGAATCTAAACTTTTTGATAATAGCTCAGCTTCAATTGGAGTATCATCCAAGAATTGATTTTTCATAAATTCTTGCATTTTTGGTCCACCAAATAACCTTAACAAACGGTCTTCTAAACTTAAGAAAAATTGAGAAGTACCAGGGTCACCTTGTCGAGCACACCTACCTCGTAATTGATTATCAATTCGACGAGAATCATTTCGTTCTGTTCCAATAATATATAAACCACCAAGGTTCTTAACAATTGTATTATCAACTTGTTGATTTTTCTTCTCGAATTGAATCAATTCAGTTATTAAAAACTTTAATGCTTGTTGATATGAATTTGTTGGAATTCTAATTTGGTCTGTTTCATTTAAAAGACGAAGAATGTCTGTATCTGAGAAACGTTTAAATTTCGAATCATTTAAAAGTGTTGTTAGTACACTTAAGAACTTATGTGAAATTCCTTTTAATTCGGCAGTTAATGGAAAAACGGTAGTAAATTTATTCAATTTCGTTGCTGGTTTATAAGACACCAAAATTGTGTAAAGTTGTTTTAAAACTTTAAATTTAATATTTCCACCTAAAATAATATCTGTTCCTCGACCTGCCATATTAGTGGCAATTGTAATACTCTTTCGATTACCTGCTTGTGCTACAATTTCAGATTCGCGTCTTACATTTTCAGGTTTAGCATTTAAAAGTTGATAAGGTAAATTATATTCTTTTAAAAGTTGACCTAACATTTCCGATTTCTCAACACTGGTAGTACCAATTAAAATCGGTTGACTTGTAGTTGAGATTTCTTCACATTGTTTCGCGATAGCTGTCCATTTTGATAGCTCATCTTTGTAGATTAAATCAGGTAAATCTTTACGTAAATTTGGTCGCGCTGTTGGAATTTCTTCTACAGAAAGATTATAAATTTTTTCAAATTCAATTTCGGCTGTCTTAGCTGTTCCCGTCATTCCTGACAATTTTGGGTATAGTAAGAAGAAATTTTGATACGTCACTGAGGCTGCCGTTTCATTATTTTGACGAATTGTTACACTTTCTTTAGCCTCCACTGCTTGGTGTAAACCATCACTCCAGCGACGGTCCGGCATAATTCGACCTGTAAATTCATCGACAATAATAATTTGATCATTTTGAACAATATAATGAACATTTCGGAAGAATAATGTGGTTGCTTTTAAAGCATTAATAATAAATGGAATCCATGGATCATTTGGATTATATAGATCATTAATACCTAAAATTTCTTCAATTTGAACTGCCCCGTCTTTTGTTAATATAACATTTTTATTTTTTTCATCAACTTTAAAATGAATATTAACTTCTAAATAATCAATTACTTCAGCCGCAATAATATATTTATCAATTGATGTTTGAACTGCGTTCGAAATAATTAATGGAGTTTGCGCTTCATCAATTAAAACAGAATCTACTTCGTCAACAATACAATAATTAAAAGGTCGTAATACAACTTCATTAATATTTAAAGCCATATTATCACGCAGATAATCAAAACCTAATTCACTGTTGGTTACATAAGTTATATCTGCATCATAATTTTTTTGCCGTTCACGAACTTCCATATCTTCTTGAATCAAACCTGTATTCATACCTAAGAATCGGTAAACTTGACCCATTGAAAGTTGATCACGACTAGCTAAATAATCATTAACAGTTACAATATGAACACCTTTTTTTGTTAAAGCATTTAAATAAGCAGGTGCTGTTGCTACTAAAGTTTTACCTTCCCCAGTTCGCATTTCAGCAATTTTTCCACTATTTAAAACTAAACCTCCTAATAATTGAACATCATACTGACGAAGTCCTAACGTCCGTAAACTGGCTTCGCGAGTTAAGGCAAAAGCTTCAGCTGTTATTTCTGTTAAATTCGAATTAGCTTGATACTGTTTTCGTAATTGATTGGATTTTAAACGAATTTCACTATCACTTAAAAGTTGAAATTTTGTTTCTAATGAATTTATTTCAGTTAATAAGGTTTGATATTCGTTTGCTATTGAATTTTTTTTAAATGGATTTTTTAGCATTTTTTTTTTATTAAAGTATTAACCTATACAATAATATTTACACGTTTACGTTTTGAGTCTTTGTGATCAAATTTAACGACACCATCTGTTAATGCAAATAAAGTAAAATCTTTACCACAACCAACGTTTACACCTGGCTTAAATTTCATTCCACGTTGACGAACAATGATATTTCCAGCTTTTACTGTTTGGCCACCAAATTTTTTAACACCTAAACGTTTTGCATTTGAATCACGACCATTTTTTGTACTACCAGCACCTTTTTTATGAGCCATTATTAAACTCCTTTCTATAATTTTTAATTAATACTAATATTTTCAATTAACACACGTGTTAATTCTTGACGATGACCTTGCTTTTTACGTGTTTTTTTCTTTGGTCTCATTTTGTAAACAATTTTTTTACGGCCACGTAAATGTTCTAAAACACGACCTGTAATTTTAACTTGTTCTAAAAACGGTTTACCAATTAAAACTTCACCATCATTATTTAATAATAATACACGATTTAAGGTAATTTCTTTACCTAGTTCTGTAGGAATACGATTTAAATCGTAATATTTACCTGTTTCAACCCAGAACTGTCTTCCACTAATTTCTACAATTGCATATTTCATATTTTAATAGATATCATCTTTTAAAAAAATTGAACTATCATACATTTTACTAGATATATTTTTATCTAGTCAAATTAATTAGAACTGGATTTTAATTAGAAATAGTTTTTAACATCCAAAGTTCATTATAAAAGAATTCTAACGCTTTAGAACGATAACATTCTTTATTGGTAATAATTGAAAGCGTTCGAGTAATTTTAATATTTTCAATTGTAATAATTTCAATTGTTTCTAATTGAATTTCTTTTTCAATTGCGGATAAAGAAACGAAAGCAGCTCCTAAACCTAAACTTACAGCTGTCTTAATCGCTTCAATAGAGTTTAACTGCATAATAACGTTAAATTGTTTTGTTTCAATATCATTTTGAATTAAAATATTATCAATGAATTTTCTAATGGTAGAATTAGAATTTAACGTAATAAAATTTAAATGATATAAATCATCTTTATTGATTGTTTTTTGTTTTTTCAAGGCAAAAGGGTGTGACTTTGGAACTATTAAAATTAATTCATCTTCAACGAAATTTTCTATTTCTAAATTATTTTTTAGTTCGTCTGGGACATCACCACCAACCACTGCGATATCAATTTCCCGATTAACAACTTTTTTCGCAATAACACGAGTTGAATCAACTTGAACATTAATATTTATTTGAGGGTAATTTTGAGCAAATAGAGCTAAAACTCGTGGCATTAAATAGGTTCCAAGGGTTTGACTTGCCCCGACCACTAAATTTCCACGATCACCATTTTTAACATCATTTAAAGCACGACAGCTTTCCTCACATAATGCTAGAATTCTTTCAGCATATTGAAGAAAAACTTTGCCACCTTCAGTTAAAGAAATGGTATTATTCTCCCGATTTAATAGTATTATTCCTAATCGATTTTCTAAAATTTTAATTTGTTTGCTTAAAGATGGTTGGGACACATATAAAATTTCAGCAGCTTTAGTGAAACTTTTTTCACTAGCAACGGCTTTCAAAATCCGTAGTTGTTGTAACGTAAAAGGAAGAATCATATGATTAATAAAACTTTTTAAATTGCGGATGGAGAGACTCGAACTCTCATAACAAAGTTACTAGGACCTAAATCTAGCGCGTCTACCAATTCCGCCACATCCGCATGAAATTATTTTATGAATGTAAATTTTTAAATCTTGAAATAAGACTTAAAAATTTATTCATCTACATAAATACTATATATAAAGCTTGTAGGTTTACCTTGTAAAACAGACTTTGCTAATGATAAAGATTTTTGTGCAGCTTTATTTGCTTTTCTTTTCCAATTTGCTTTACGAGTATCTCTTTTTGTTTTTGATGTTCGTTTTTTTGGTACTGCCATAATTTTTATAAATAATTACTAAAACCTAAAGACATTATATAAGAGAAACAAGGAAAAATCAAATATTTTTCAATTTTTCCCTGTAACTTATTATTAACGTGATAAACGTTGAATTTGTTGAATAGCTAAAGTGCCGATGTTTATTAAAGCCCAAGTTGCTGCTGTCAATAAAGGAAGAGCAATTACAAGTAAACGAGTATCCATAGCTGAAAATCCTCTATAAATATTAAAAATTTAAATACAGAAAATGATATTAATGACTAATATTATAATCCACATTATAGTTCATATTATATAATAATATTGGAAATATTTGTTATCTATCTCTTTTGATATTATTGATTTTGTTCCTAAAGTTTGTTGAAAAACGATTATTGATACGACTTTTAGAAACTAAAAATAGATTAGAATGAGTTAAAACTTTGGCATTGAGCTATCTTCCCAGGAGGTCCCCCCCCAAGTATTGTCGCCGATTTATAACGTTTCACAGCTGAGTTCGAGATGGATCAGCGTGGTTCCGTTCAGTACACTAGAAACACCAAAGCAAAAATCTTTAAAGAGATTAAACTTTAAAGATATATGATATTTTTAAGACTTAGTTGTCTTAAAAATATTTTTTAAAAATTCAAGTCCTCGGTCTGTTAGGACATCTCAGCACATACATTACTGTACTTACACTTAATGCCTATTAAACGGTTAGTCTTACCGTGACCTTACTCACTTTCGTGATGAGAATACTCATCTTGAGGTGGGCTTCCCACTTAGATGCTTTCAGCGGTTATCCACTCCATACTTAGCTACCCAGCGTTTACCGTTGGCACGATAACTGGTACACCATAGGTATGTCCTTCTCGGTCCTCTCGTACTAAAGAAGGCTCCTCTCAATATTCTAACGCCTACACCGGATATGGACCGAACTGTCTCACGACGTTCTGAACCCAGCTCGCGTACCGCTTTCATGGGCGAACAGCCCAACCCTTGGGACGTACTACCGCCCCAGGATGCGATGAGCCGACATCGAGGTGCCAAACCTCCCCGTCGATGTGAACTCTTGGGGGAGATCAGCCTGTTATCCCTAGAGTAACTTTTATCCGTTGAGTGACGGCCTTTCCACTCAGTACCGTCAGATCACTAAGACCGACTTTCGTCCCTGTTCGACTTGTAGGTCTCACAGTCAAGCTTCCTTATGCCTTTACACTCTAGATACGATTTCTACCCGTTCAGAGGAAACCTTTGTACGCCTCCGTTACCATTTGGGAGGCGACCGCCCCAGTCAAACTGCCCGCCTGAAACTGTCCTTTGACCAGATAATGGTTCAAAGTTAGAAATCTAACATTAGAAGAGTGGTATCTCACTGATGGCTCCAATATTCCCGCAAGATTATTTTCAATGCCTCCCACCTATACTGCGCGACTAAAGTCCAATTTCAATTTCAAGTTACAGTAAAGCTTCATAGGGTCTTTCTGTCCTGGTGCAGGTAGTCCGCATCTTCACAGACAAGTCTATTTCACCGAGCCCCTCTCCGAGACAGTATCCAAATCATTACGCCTTTCGTGCGGGTCGGAACTTACCCGACAAGGAATTTCGCTACCTTAGGACCGTTATAGTTACGGCCGCCGTTCACCAGGGCTTCAGTTATCAGCTTCGCTAATGCTAACCAACTTCTTTAACCTTCTGGCACTGGGCAGGCGTCAGCCCCCATACATCGTCTTACGACTTAGCGGAGACCTGTGTTTTTGATAAACAGTTGCTTGGATCTTGTTATTGCAGCCTTACGAATAAGGCACTCCTTCTCCCGAAGTTACGGAGTCATTTTGCCGAGTTCCTTAGAGAGAGTTATCTCGCGCCCCTTAGTATACTCTACCTACCCACCTGTGTCGGTTATGGTACAGGCATTTTTTATTTATGACAGTGCAAGCTTTTCTTGGAAGTATGACATACACCACTTCAACGCCTTAGCGTCTCGTACTCACGTCTCAACTCAAAGCGTTTTCGCCGCTTCTCAACATCTCGAACGTTTAAACCGGTAACCAATATCCGGCTGGTTTAGCCTTCTCCGTCCCTCGTTGTCAATAAAAAATGGTACTGGAATATTAACCAGTTGTCCATCGACTACGCTTTTCAGCCTCGCCTTAGGTCCTGACTTACCCTCCGCGGACGAGCCTTCCGGAGGAAACCTTGGGTTTTCGGGGTATAGGATTCTCACCTATATTTTCGTTACTCAAGCCGACATTCTCACTTCTGCTTCGTCCATATCCGCTTACGCTAATACTTCGACCTACAACAGAACGCTCCCCTACCGATATATTTCTATATATCGCACAGTTTCGGCAAATTACTTAGTCCCGTTCATTTTCGGCGCAGGTTTACTCGATCAGTGAGCTATTACGCACTCTTTAAAGGATTGCTGCTTCTAAGCAAACCTCCTGATTGTTTATGCACTCCCACCTCCTTTATCACTTAGTAATTATTTAAGGGCCTTAACTGGTGCTCTGGGCTGTTTCCCTCTTGACAATGGAGCTTATCCCCCACAGTCTTACTGGTAGACTGTACACTTAGTATTCTTAGTTTGCAACGATTTGGTACCGAATTACCAGCCCGCATACGTAACAGTGCTTTACCCCTAAGCTATAACATCTACCGCTGCGCCAAAACGCATTTCGGGGAGAACCAGCTAGCTCCGAGTTCGATTGGCATTTCACCCCTAACCACAATTCATCCGCTGATTTTTCAACATCAGTCGGTTCGGTCCTCCACTTAGTATTACCTAAGCTTCAACCTGACCATGGTTAGATCACCCGGGTTCGGGTCCATAACTAGTGACAAACGCCCTATTCAGGCTCGCTTTCACTGTGGCTCCAGCATTCACTGCCTTAACCTGCCACTACCTATGAGTCGCCGGCTCATTCTTCAACAGGCACGCAGGCAGACGTTTTAGTCGTCCTTCTACTGCTTGTAAGTTTACGGTTTCATGTTCTTTTCACTCCCCTCCCGGGGTTCTTTTCACCTTTCCCTCACGGTACTGTTGCGCTATCGGTCATTCAGTAATATTTAGCCTTACGAGGTGGTCCTCGCAGATTCACACGGAATTTCACGTGCTCCATGCTACTTGGGATTCAATTTGATTGTTTCAATTTTCGAATACGAGACTATCACTCTCTATGGTCAAGTATTCCAAACTTGTTCTTCTAATTGTCACAGTATCGTTTGTAATTGTCCCACTACCCTCAATTTTGAATTGAGTTTAGGCTGTTCCCGTTTCGCTCGCCGCTACTCAGGGAATCGTTTTTACTTTCTCTTCCTCCAGGTACTAAGATGTTTCAATTCCCTAGGTTCGCTCTTACTTATCTATGAATTCAATAAGCAGTTATATTAAAGTTTCCTCATTCGGAGACCTCCGGATCATAGCTTGTTTCCAGCTCCCCGAAGCATATCGTCGGTAACCACGTCCTTCATCGCTTCTGAATGCCAAGGTATCCCCCATAAACTCTTAGTTCCTTGAATTTAACACAGAAACTCTATTAGAGTTAAAATACATTTACAGAATTTTTAATTTGTTGTGGAGGTAAGCGGAGTCGAACCGCTGACAACCGCCGTGCAAAGGCGGTGCTCTACCAACTGAGCTATACCCCCGCTGGGCCATTCTGGATTTGAACCAGAGACCTCACCCTTATCAGGGGTGCGCTCTAACCAACTGAGCTAATAGCCCTTTGAATATTTAGATTCAAAGTTTTTGTTATAATCGACCAATACTTTAAAATTTATAATTTTAAAAGGAGGTGATCCAACCGCACCTTCCAGTACGGTTACCTTGTTACGACTTCACCCCAGTCACCAATTCTACCTTAGGCATCCTCCTCCAAATGGTTAGAGTAACGACTTCGGGCATAACCAGCTTCCATGGTGTGACGGGCGGTGTGTACAAGGCCCGGGAACGAATTCACCGCTGTATAGCTGACCAGCGATTACTAGCGATTCCACCTTCATGTAGGCGAGTTGCAGCCTACAATCCGAACTTAGAACGAGTTTATAGATTAGCTTACCCTCACAGGTTTGCATCTCATTGTCTCGCCCAATGTAGCACGTGTGTAGCCCAGGGTGTAAGGGGCATGCTGACTTGACGTCATCCCCGCCTTCCTCCGGTTTATAACCGGCAGTCTTTTTAGAGTTCCATAAAGGCAACTAAAAACAAGGGTTGCGCTCGTTGCGGGACTTAACCCAACATCTCACGACACGAGCTGACGACAGCCATGCACCACCTGTGTATACGTTCCAAACGGCACTTTCTGCTTTCACAAAAATTCGTATCATGTCAAACCCTGGTAAGGTTCTTCGCGTTGCATCGAATTAAACCACATGCTCCACCGCTTGTGCGGGCCCCCGTCAATTCMTTTGAGTTTYAMTCTTGCGAGCATACTTCCCAGGCGGGATACTTAACGCGTTAGCTTTGATACTGCACAGGTCGATCTGTTCAACATCTAGTATCCATTGTTTACGGCTAGGACTACTGGGGTATCTAATCCCATTTGCTACCCTAGCTTTCGTCTCTGAGTGTCAGTAATAGCCCAGTAAAGTGCCTTCGCCATCGGTGTTCTTTCCAATATCTACGCATTTCACCGCTCCACTGGAAATTCCCTTTACCCCTACTATACTCTAGTCAAGCAGTTTCGACTGCGATTTTGAAGTTGAGCCTCAAGATTTAACAGTTGACTTGCTTAACCACCTACAGACGCTTTACGCCCAGTGATTCCGGATAACACTTGCATCCTCCGTCTTACCGCGGCTGCTGGCACGGAGTTAGCCGATGCTTATTCTTCAGGTACACGTCAAAATTCCTCCCTGAAAAAAGAGGTTTACAACCCATAGGCCGTCTTCCCTCACGCGGTATTGCTCCGTCAGGCTTTCGCCCATTGCGGAAAATTCCCCACTGCTGCCTCCCGTAGGAGTCTGGACCGTGTCTCAGTTCCAGTGTGTCTGATCGTCCTCTCAAACCAGATACTGATCGTCGCCTTGGTAGGCTCTTACCCTACCAACAAGCTAATCAGCCGCGAGCTTCTCTCTAGGCGGATAAATCCATTTCACTCGAAAGCATATGGGGTATTAGCAACCGTTTCCAGCTGTTGTCCCCCTCCTAAAGGCAAATTCTCACGTGTTACTCACCCGTCCGCCACTTGAGTTAAAAACTCTCGTACGACTTGCATGTGTTAGGCATACCGCCAGCGTTCATCCTGAGCCAGGATCAAACTCTCTTTAAATGTCCTTAATTTTTTGTTGTAGATTTTTTGAAAATCTATTTGTTGTTCTGCTTTTAATTGTATTCAACTATTGAATCTCCCAAAATTTAGAGCAAATAATTAAAATAAAAAAATTATAAACTTTTTATTTTAATTATTTGTTTTTAAGTTTTGATTTATTACTTAATTTAAAAAAATTAATTAATTAAGTAATAAGTTTATCCATAAAAAGATTTAAAGTAGAATCAACCTCAACTGGAAAATTAGACAATAAGTTTGATGTTAATTCAGAACCATGTGTGAAATTATCAGCTAAAGGTTTTGAAATATGTTGAGATTGGGAAATAATTCGATCCGGTAAGAATTCAATATTTAGATGCGCATAATTCTTTTTCATAAAATTAAGAATATCTATACGTTGTGTATACCAAAATTCTCTTAAAGAGTTTGGAATTGAATGTGTATACCATAAAGAAGGTAAATAACGGAATAAAATAACATCTTGAACTTCATTATCAATCATCATTTTTCCCGGCTGACCTTCACTCGGTAAGAATGGCATAGTAAAAACTAAATGATTTAATGAATCTGCAAGTTTTCCTGTTAATCCTAAAATTATAGGAGCTGTTAAATCAACACCTAACATTACTGGTGAAAGACCTGTCATAAAATCTTGAATCCAATCAGTTAAAGAAATTAAGTAGATCCAAGGTCGTGTATAAGGGTTAATTGTTAAAAACCAATATAGTTTCATACGGAATTCTACTAAAAAGAAAAACCCAATTAGTCCTAAAAAAATTGATTGTTGAATAATTTCTAATGGCGTTGTATCAACTGAAATATTGAAATTAATTTGAAGCCATTGTGATAACCAATCGGGTAAAAAGAAAATATTCTTATAATTTGGAACATAAAAATTATAAAACCCATCAGATTTATGCTCATAGAAGGTTCGATCAATTTTCGACATTTCTGGGAAATTCCCAAAAAACACTTGGCTTAACGTTGCCGGCGCTGCGGGAGGGGGAAAATTTGTTTGATGAACTGGTAGTTGTGCTAAGTAATCTACCATCGATTGTTGTTTAGTGTCATACTCAGGATTAACAGGCATACCTAAATTTTGTGGATAATTAAAAATTTTGGTAGCAATTTGCTCTGTTAAAGATTCTAGTCCACTAACTAAAACTACTTTGAAATCTAATATTTTATTTGCTAAAGTCATATGTAAGTGAAATTAATTATATTTTAACAATTTTCTTATCACTGAAAATTATAAGAGAAAGCTGAAAAACTCATAACTTAATCATTGATTTAAAAATGTTTAAATTTTTCATAGCTCCTTAAACAAAAAAGTTTTTTTCCTAAGAATAATCCTTAATTGGTTAGTCGGTTTGAAAATAAAATCATTACCTGTAATATAAATAAAAAAAAATAAAAAATAAAGTCTTATCCAAAGGAATCAACATTAAAAAGTGTCGGGATAGTAGGATTTGAACCTACGACACCCTGGTCCCAAACCAGGTACTCTACCAAGCTGAGCTATATCCCGTTACATATATATTTAATTATAGATAATAAATCCGGTATCTGCAAACTCTAGCAAAATCTTAAGTTTTCTTAAAAGAATTACCTGAAAAATGAGTCGAATCTTTTTCCATTAAAATATTATAAAATATTAAAGATTTAATAATTTATAATATTTCAGAAAAAATTAGATATTTTTCTCAATGTAGTCTAAAGCGTCTGCTACAGTTGCCATTTCACCCGCAACTTCATCATCAATTTCAATACCAAATTCTTCTTCAAACGCCATAACTAATTCAACAACATCTAAAGAATCAGCACCTAATTCTTTTGTAAAATCAGCTGATGGTACAACCGAATCTTTATCAATACCTAATTGGTTACTAACAATCGTTTGTAATTTATCTAAAGTTTCTGACATAGCTCTTAATGCTCCTCTCGTTTTATAATAAACAGATCACACATTTATTATACCCGAAAAAAAAAGTTATAACATAAGAAATTGAAATAATTTAGTAATTTGATAAATACTACCACGATTTATACCATAAATCGGAATTTTTTTCTTACTTGCGAGATGCTGTAATTTCTGATTTTGTTGTAAATGTTTTTTCAAACCAATAATTAGACTAGCTTTTTTAACTTCTTTTGTTAATAAAACATTGAGGTTTAATTTTAAAATAA